TGGGCCTTTCCTTGCCATTCTATCCAGTGATAGAACAAAAAACGACAAACTATTCTTTTTCCCTTCAATGAAAAATGAGCAATTCTAATTCTATAGGGTTGAATAAAAATTGGATTGATCATTTGGTAGAATTGCTATGCTTAGTGTGTGACTCGTTGGTTTTTCTTTAGAGTTGGGATTCAAAAAAAAAGGACTGGCCCCTAACTAATAACTATAGAACTTAGAACCAGCTCATTGCTTCGTATTATCGAGATCCAAGGAACCAGTCACTATATGATGTGTCAATCATATAGTTGTAGCAACTGAAATCTTTTTTCCATAAAGGAAAAATCAATCTGATTATGGATTGTGAAGCGAAAATAGAGGGATGTGGGTAAATGGAAGGGCGAGAGAAAGAGAGAAGGAGAATATCAATGGTATATGATTCCAATATGTATGGTCTATTATGAATCATCTCATAAAAGGCAGTGTGATAAAGCATCAATACTGATTCGTCCATAATTAGATGAATACGGTTCATAGGAAAAATACCAATAATAAAGAGCCTCGAGTCAATAGAGACTGAGGGGATTGACTTGGGAACGAACTTGAATTGAGGAGCTCCATTGCAGAGTTCAGGCCTAGCCATTAATGGAGAAGCTATGGGAACGACGGAACCTGTGACTGCAGAAGATTCTATTGAAAACGAATCCTAATGATTCATTGGGTGGGATGGCGGAACCAACCAGGAACCAATTGATTTATTCTGAGAGGCCATGGGTTGACCCTACGAATGAAACAAATATTGAAAGAGTAAATATTCGCCCGCGAAACCCTTATTGAATTGCAAAATTTTGGCCGATTCGGTAAAGGTCAAGGATTCGTTATAAAAATAAAGCAAAGGCATTATCTTCTATATATAGAAATATACGTCTAGCTATATATACAAGATATACAGATTCCTACGTGACAGATTCAATATCAATAAATCCCATGATTTAGTGTATTATTCAATAAATACATGTGTATCTGTAATATTATTGAATCGTTTCATTCGCGAGGAGCTGGATGAGAAGAAACTCTCATGTCCGGTTCTGTAGTAGAGATGAGGTTGAGAAACAACCATCAACTATAACCCCAAAAGAACCAGATTCCGTAAACAACATAGAGGAAGAATGAAGGGAATATCTTATCGAGGCAATCATATTTGTTTCGGTAGATATGCTCTTCAGGCACTTGAACCCGCTTGGATCACATCTAGACAAATAGAAGCAGGGCGACGAGCAATGACACGATATGCGCGCCGTGGTGGAAAAATATGGGTCCGTATATTTCCCGACAAACCCGTTACAGTAAGACCTACGGAAACCCGTATGGGTTCGGGGAAGGGATCTCCCGAATATTGGGTATCTGTTGTTAAGCCGGGTCGAATACTTTATGAAATGGGCGGAGTATCGGAAACTGTAGCCAGAGCAGCTATTAAAATAGCTGCGTGCAAAATGCCTATACGAACGCAATTCATTATTTCAGGATAGGGATGTGGAACCAAAGGGGTATTTATGATGAAAAAAACAATCGCGGATTTCTTTATTTCTGGACAGACAATATTTCTTTATTTTTTCCTTCGACCTTTGCATTGAAAGAACAGATTCAAAAAAAAATGATATGATTCAACCTCAGACCCATTTGAATGTAGCGGACAACAGCGGGGCTCGAGAATTGATGTGTATTCGAATCATAGGAGCTAGTAATCACCAATATGCTCATATTGGTGACGTTATTGTTGCTGTAATAAAAGAAGCAGTGCCCAATATGCCTCTCGAAAGATCAGAAGTGATCAGAGCTGTAATTGTACGTACATGTAAAGAACTCAGACGTGACAACGGTATGATAATACGATATGATGACAATGCAGCAGTTGTCATTGATCAAGAAGGAAATCCAAAAGGAACTCGGGTTTTTGGAGCGATCGCTCGAGAATTGAGACAGTTGAATTTCACTAAAATAGTCTCATTAGCTCCTGAGGTATTATAAATACTAGTAGATGAGACCATGATATAGTAGGGTATCTGAAATGGATCAATTAGTAGATTGTGTTTCACGCATATACTTTTAATAATTCATAAATAAAGAATCCAAAATTCACATAAAAAAAAAAATGGAACATGTTGATTATATCAAAATTAGGAGGCACCAATAATTATAGTTCGTCATGGGTAGGGACACTATTGCCGATATATTAACTTCTATAAGAAATGCCGACATGGATAAAAAGGGAACGGTTCGAATAGCATCTACTAATATGACCGAAAGCGTTGTTAAAATACTTCTACGAGAAGGTTTTATTGAAAACGTTAGGAAACATCGGGAAAACAACAAATATTTCTTGGTTTCAACCCTGCGACATAGAAGAAATAGGAAAGGAACATATAGAAATATTTTAAAGCGTATCAGCCGACCCGGTCTACGAATCTATTCCAACTATCAACGAATTCCTAGGATTTTAGGTGGAATGGGGATTGTAATTCTTTCTACTTCTAGAGGTATAATGACAGATCGAGAAGCTCGACTAGAAGGAATTGGAGGAGAAGTTTTGTGTTATATATGGTGATCCTTCTGGTATCCGAAGTTGATCCGTAACTTCCTATTTGTGAAAAAGGAGAGGAAAGACGGGTTGTTTAATATCACTCCTCCTCCATTAGTTGATACTTCAAGGGGGTTACCTGGAATGAAAGAACAAAAATTGATTCATGAAGGTTTAATTACTGAATCACTTCCCAATGGTATGTTCCGGGTTCGTTTAGATAATGAAGATCTGATTCTAGGTTATGTTTCGGGGAGGATCCGACGAAGTTTTATACGGATACTACCAGGAGATAGAGTAAAAATCGAAGTAAGTCGTTATGATTCAACCAGGGGACGTATAATTTATAGACTTCGCAACAAAGATTCAAACGATTAGGTGTAGGTGGCTTTTTAAACATTCCTTTCGTGGGAATACAATTCGAGGTTCAAAATTTCAAGAGACTTATTTTCTTCCAAGGAGTAGATTCGGAATTAAGGTAAGGAATAACAAATATGAAAATAAGGGCCTCTGTTCGTAAAATTTGTGAAAAATGTCGACTGATCCGTAGGCGGGGACGAATTATAGTAATTTGTTTCAATCCGAGACATAAACAGAGACAAGGGTAATCTTTCTAAAAAGAAAAAGGGATTTTCTAAAGGACCCGATGGACAAATAAAGGATCTGTTTTGATATGAAATGGATATATCCGTATATCTCTGACTCATATTTATGAGATGATAAAATATGACAAAACCTATACCAAGAATTGGTTCACGTAGGAATGGGCGTATTGGTTCACGTAAGAGTGGGCGTAGAATACCAAAAGGAGTTATTCATGTTCAAGCGAGTTTCAACAATACCATTGTGACTGTTACAGATGTACTAGGTCAGGTGGTTTCTTGGTCCTCCGCTGGTACTTGTGGATTCAGAGGCACAAGAAGAGGGACACCATTTGCTGCTCAAACCGCAGCAGGAAATGCTATTCGTACAGTAGTGGATCAGGGTATGCAACGAGCAGAAGTCATGATAAAGGGTCCTGGTCTCGGAAGAGATGCAGCATTACGAGCTATTCGTAGAAGTGGTATACTATTAAGTTTCGTACGTGACGTAACCCCTATGCCACATAATGGATGTAGACCTCCTAAAAAAAGACGTGTGTAGAAATAAGAATTGAACGGATTTCAAGAGAAATAAATGATTCAATGATCTGAAAAAAGAATAATATTATTATGGTTCGAGAGGAAGTAGCAGTATCCACTCGGACACTACAGTGGAAGTGTGTTGAATCAAGAACAGACAGTAAGCGTCTTTATTATGGCCGTTTCATTTTGGCCCCGCTTATGAAAGGCCAAGCAGATACGATAGGTATCGCGATGCGAAGGGCTTTACTTGGAGAAATAGAAGGAACATGTATTACACGTGCAAAATCTGAAAAGGTACCACATGAATATTCTACGATAGTCGGTATTGAAGAATCAGTACATGCAATTTTAATGAATTTGAAAGAAATTGTATTGAGAAGTCATCTGTATGGAACTCGTGACGCATCCATTTGCGTCAGGGGTCCTAGATACGTAACTGCTCAAGATATCATCCCACCACCTTCTGTGGAAATAGTTGATACTACACAGCATATAGCTAGCCTGACGGAACCAATTGATTTGTGTATTGAATTACAAATCGAGAGGGATCGCGGATATCGTATGAAAACCCCAAATAATTATCAAGATGGAAGTTATCCTATAGATGCTGTATCCATGCCTGTTCGAAATGCGAATCATAGTATTCATTCTTATGGGAATGGGAATGAAAAACAAGAGATACTTTTTCTCGAAATATGGACGAATGGAAGTTTAACTCCTAAAGAAGCACTTCACGAAGCTTCCCGTAATTTGATTGATTTATTTATTCCTTTTCTACATGCGGAGGAACAGGACATAAATTTAGAGGACAATCCAAACCGCTTTACTGTACCCTTTTTTACCTTTCATGATAGATTGGCTAATATAAGGAAAAACAAAAAAGGAATTGCATTGAAATGTATTTTTATTGACCAATCAGAATTGCCTCCCAGGACCTATAATTGTCTCAAAAGGTCCAATATACATACATTATTGGACCTTTTGAGTAACAGTCAAGAAGATCTTATGAGAATTGAACATTTTCGCATAGAAGATGTAAAACAAATATTGGACATTCTACAGAAGCATTTCACAATTGATTTACCTAAGAATAAGTTTTAAATCCAATGGATTTATTTCATCTTTTTTTAAAATATAAAAAGAAAGAAAAGAAGAAATTTGAATCTTTAGCACGATCCGTATATTCGGAATGGATCCATAATGAAATTTAAGAGATGTATCTAGGGAGGATTCACTTTGAAGCGACTATTCCCTAGATACATACGTCTTGGTATTTCACGGTTAAATCAATTTAAAAAAGACCTAAAGTTAGA